GTGTTTGTTTTAAGATACTATACAATCAATCGAAGAAATGTATCCAATCCAAAGAGAAAAGTATGGAATATTTTCATATATTTTTTGTATCGTTTTGGCGACATGGCCGAGCGGTAAGGCGGGGGACTGCAAATCCTTTTTCCCCAGTTCAAATCTGGGTGTCGCCTGATCAACAAAAAAATCGGAATACCTTATTATGTTTTGCTGAGATAAATTGACAAATTTTTTTCCAGCAGAAGTAAGCGGGGGAGAGGACTCTTGATACTTGCTTGATTCTATAAGCATCTGGCGGTTCTGTTCTCTAAAATGAAAATGCTGTAAATCCTTGCGTCTAGGCTTCAGTTCAAGGAAAGATTATATTAGTGAATATTGAATGAAAAAGAATCGTTAAATCTTAATATGACAGCTCTTCTATTATTAATGTAGTGTTTATTAATTAGGTCTTGAATTAATTTGGATAGACGAACGAGGAATTTATTTGATTATTAATTTATTAGTTGCGTACGTAAAGGCCGAAAGATACTTTGTTCGTATATCGACTCATGAAATTCTCTCTGTGCTCCTGCATTCAATTTAATATTGATTGGCTTTAATGTAATAGACTATCTTCCGATTGTTTCACAGAGACAAACAGGAGACGTAACGTAAGGATTAGATAAAATGAGAAATAGGGTATGCGATAGATAGTGATCTATCTTGACTCTATATTTTTATACTTTTTACTTAATGAAATGAAAGTCAACAAAAGAAAGACTAGGTCTTATTATTTCTACATGTTAGTAACATTCCCTTGAAACTTCCAGGGGTGTATCTACGTATTTTGCTTGCGCTTAGTGTTTTCCGATTCTACTAGAAATCATATAGGAACCTGTTAGAATTTATAATTGTGAGTTTATTGGATTGTTTCATCAACGGTATTGGGTCAGAATTCCCTTTTGACTCTGCGCCAGGGATTCCACTATTATTAATGAACATAATAATGATTAGTGAACATTAATGGAATAATTCCTTCATATTTATAGAGATAGGGGATATAATTCACATGGATATAGTAAGTCTCGCTTGGGCTGCTTTAATGGTAGTCTTTACATTTTCTCTTTCACTCGTAGTATGGGGTAGAAGTGGACTCTAGAAGTACTACTAATTGAGTTTGATTCCTCAAACTCAACCCATATCAATTGTTTTATAGATCGTTCTGCAAAGTCCTTTTTTTTACTGTTAAAATAGAAAAGAAAATAATTATGTTATTAAGTGGATACAGACTTCCTATGGGAAACAACATAGACATAGTGGTTGTCCAACAATATACTACACATAATAAAATATTGCCTTGGGCAAGTCACATATTGCGCGTTCCCGCTTTTTTTTATTCTTTTAGAAATCTTATTTATGTTATGCTTGCTTTATTGAACTCATTTCATATCATGGTTCAAACGTTAAAAATTAGCGGGCTTTACTAATCCTTTTCGAAATCCAAAGAGGTTCCCACGGAAATGAACCACTGGATCATCTGTCAACTGATCAATCAATTACTTCTTCAGAATACTAAAAAAAGATTATTTTATTTTCTTTTTATTAATTATTAATTTTTATTAATTATAGGCCTATACTCTTTTTTCCTTCGTCAATTTGATTCTTTCAATGGATATCGGGATTCATATTGAATAGAATCAGAAATTCTAGGAATTAGAATTGTAAGAGTAAGAATTGCCCTTCGATTTTTTCAGATTGATGATTGGAATCAACACAAATTAAATAGATGAAGCAAAGAAATAGAATTGTTACATTATGTAAATACATTACATATATGTAATTGATATCTATGAAGATACATATTGCAGATTGATCTATATTAAACCTCTATCTTTATACAGTACGACTTTATATACTACACTACAATAACAATAATAAGTATGGTAGAAAGATTCATATATTTCTTTCTACCATACTATCGAATCTCATAAAATACTGATGATTCTAGTCCGCTTATTTCATTTAAGACACGAAATCTTAATACTTTTCATTTTCTTTTTTCTTTTCAATCATTGATAAGAACTAAACAGTCAAGTTTAATTCAAATTAATCATTTTGACTGACTGTTTTTACATATATTATAAGTAAAAAAGCAGTAGGAACTAGAATGAACAGTGCAGTAGCAATAAATGCGAGAATATTTACTTCCATAATCTCATCGTTTCATTTTTAATTAATTCGCAATAACTCGGGATTTCATCCCATAGAGCTGATAAATCTTTCGCCTGTAAATTCAATATTCAATGGGATGAATTACATCTCGACGATATCGAATCGGAGCAATATCATGAATAACAATATCTGAGCTATCAAATTGATTCATCGTCGAGAATTAAATAGTATAACATAGGAAGATCTTTTATCCATACCGAATTCAAATTTTGATTCCTGATCCGATAAATAATTCCTTTACTTTCTTTATCATTCTTTTCCATTCTTTCTTTTCTATAACCTACGTACCTCCTTGTGGAATCATCTGATGAAATATCATATGACCGCCTTTACACTTACTTACATTGGTTATAAAAAACCCCAATAAAATAACCAATAGAAGCGAAATGTAAAAAGGAAGAAGTTTAGTTCTAAACCCCCTTTTTATGATCTAATCTTCTTGGAAAACAAAGAAGTAGTATAAATAAGGAGAGTCCGGGTATAAAAAAATCGAGTATTCCATCAAATTCATTAAAAAGTTTGTTCTTTCTTCGGCAAGACCCTTAAACTTAAAAAAGATTATTCATTCCCTCACAAAGAGAGATAGGATCTTCTTTGAGCTTTATTTTATTAATATCCCATTTCCTTGGATTAATTTTGGGATACATATATCAAAAATTCAGTGTGAAATTTGAATGAGATAAATTGGTTCAAATTCACATTAATAATTTAAATTCTTAATTGAGGTTGCACAAAATCGGAGCCCTAAAGGGATATACTTTTAATCTTAAAAGTATTATATCAAGGTTACTATGTTAAGTTAATCTTTTTTGTATCGTACAAATTCCATTTCTGTATAGCCCCCCTGTAAACATATAGTACTCTATTACGCAGATCGGGAATAATCGAAAAAGCCAGACTCCGTACGGTATTTGTTGGAATCCTGAATATAATTTTACCAATCATTGTACTAATCTACAGTTGAATAAATGGTAATTCCCATATTTATTTGATGAGAAATGTGAAACTAATAAATAAATAAAATAGGAGGGTATCCTCTTGTGAATGAAATTCTGCTATTTCTTTTGTTCTCCTTTTCACAGCAAACGCAGAGATGAATTGATGTATTTTTTTTATTGGATTTGGATCTGTCGGGACTGACGGGGCTCGAACCCGCAGCTTCCGCCTTGACAGGGCGGTGCTCTGACCAATTGAACTACAATCCCAAGGAAATCAAGTGTACATCATACATATTCTTATGATTTAATTCAAACCCTTTCTATTTTATTTCTATTTTATTTAGATTAGAATAGTCGTATTGTAACAGAAACGCGAGTAATATATTTGATATACCCACGGATATGCACTTTAGTGAGAGCGACTCACGGATTGTTAATAATCCTTTCGTTTTTTATAAATTGATTAATAATCAAATAAAGCTTTCAATGAAAAAAAAAAGAGTTTTTTTATTTATTCTTTATTTTATTCTTTTCCTTATACTTCCAGATCCTTATATGAATCTAGTATGAATCTAGATCATTAGCAAGCAAGATCAGAATTTGTGAGAAAAAATAAAGAGAGCAAATGAACGGCGGTAAAATATATCAGAAAATTTTAGTTTTTTTATTCTTCCGTATTCCGATCAGGCATTTCTGGGGAACAACAAATGGGGTTCTATCATTTCATGGTGGATCGGCCAATTATTGGGCCGAGCTGGATTTGAACCAGCGTAGACATATTGCCAACGAATTTACAGTCCGTCCCCATTAACCGCTCGGGCATCGACCCAGGAAGAATCAATTCCCGGCTTATTGATAATCCATGATCAACTTCCTTTCGTAGTACACCTACCCCCAGGGGAATTCGAATCCCCGCTGCCTCCTTGAAAGAGAGATGTCCTGAACCACTAGACGATGGGGGCAAGTATGCCCGACCGCCATCATACTATGCTTATGCTCATTGTATGAAGAGTTTTTAAAAATTGTCAATATAATGTGGTATGATTAAATCTGAAAGATCTTTCCCTCTTTCCTGATTCCATAGAATCTTTTGATTCGTATTTCTATTCATGAATCATTCATTCTAATCATATAATTTTTTTTTTTTAATATTATTTTCATTAAATTTTATTCTAATTAATTAGAAATAGAATTCTATCAAAGAATAAAATAAATAAAGAAAATGAATATAAGAATAAAAATGAATATAAGATAAATCGATATTATTAAAATTATTAATATTAAAAAAAATCTGAAAATATGGGAAGAAGGATAGGGATCAACAAGTTATTGAAAATTGTTTTTCTCTAAGAATTAAGAAGAATTAAGTTCGGGGAACAAGTAAAAAAAATCTTTTTATCAATGATTCTACGAAAGATCTTATATCTATGTTGAATTGGTAAGTCTATGTATCAATCAAATTAATTTCGTTATGATGGGGGTCAATTCAATTAGGGTCGGTTAGGGTCGGTTTTGAAACAATTCATTGCATTTATAAAATCCAATCTTAATAAACCATTTTTTTATTTTACCTATACTCACTAGAGAAATTGAATTTATCGTTCTTGTATGTACATATATATATTAGAATAAGTAGACTCATAGTGGGTAATGACTTATTCAGTAATTAAATAAAAAAAATGGGCCCTTTTAACTCAGTGGTAGAGTAACGCCATGGTAAGGCGTAAGTCATCGGTTCAAATCCGATAAGGGGCTTTGGGTTTTTTCATAAAACCCCAGCCATACCATAGTATTCTTTTTGGAGGAAGGATGGAGATCTTGTTGATGTTTATACTAAAAAAAGTAACAAACCTTATC